GGATTATGTTAAATATGTAATCTCTATAGAGTGTTAGGGTGTTGTTTTTGTTCCTGAATACCTAATACTAAATGTTATGTTAAAAGTTATTCATGTTAATAGAGAATTATATGTTGCAAAAAATCAATCTTTATAGAAACAGACGTTTGTTGTGGAATTGTTTAGTCGATTGGATTTATAAAATAAGTTAGGTTTATAATGCTGTTATTATTTTCTTGTTTTAGGGGTTTGGCAAGATCTAAAAATATTAGCAGTAATGCTTAACGGGGGTAAGGGGGTTTGCTTAAATAATTTTGGAAAATAGCGTGTGTGCGTGTGCGTGTGAGTATAGGCGTACGTGTATAGGCGTACGTGTATAGGCGTACGTGTATAGGCGTACGTGTATAGGCGTACGTGTATAGGCGTACGTGTATAGGCGTACGTGTATAGGCGTACGTGTATAGGCGTACGTGTATAGGCGTACGTGTATAGGCGTACGTGTATAGGCACCTGGGGGATAAATCGTGGGTATGTCCTGTAACCATTAACTGTTTTATACCTGAATTCACCTTCCGCATTCCAAACCAATATCTTAACATTGTTATGTCCTGTAACCATTAAACGTATTTACTTGCTTGCAAAGTGTTCTAGTCATGTTAACATGGTCTTTTCGGCCCCCATAGAGAATAAGCCCAGCTTCAATTGATTTGGCGAGATTAAATGTTAGCGGGATCATAGCAAGCTCTCCCCCCCCAAAAAAATTAGATACCAAATGCAAGAAACCACAGTTATGTGTGAGCATGGGCTGATTAGTCATTAGTCCATCGAGATGTCTTATTTAAGAGGAAAGAGTGGGCGATTTTAGGTGAGATGGTCCTGAAGTAAGAACCAGATGCCAGGTATAGTGTGAGAGATAGTAACCCCCAAGGTTGTATGGGCCCGGAGCGAGAAGAGGGACACGACTCGCAAGGGTTGATGGTTTCACGTGAGGTGGTAGACAAGAAATAACCCATTGGTTATGGATTTGTATATGGGGATTTGGATTGATTTAACCGTATGTATTATGCACGATAAATAGTATAATGTATTAAATACTATAAATTAATATGTACATGCTTATATGCATGGGGAATAGAATATAATGTACGATATACATAAAATGTAAATGTACTTTAAGATAGTATGTACATGCTTATATGCATGGGGAATAGAATATAATGTACGATATACATAAAATGTAAATGTACTTTAAGATAGTATGTACATGCTTATATGCATGGGGAATAGAATATAATGTACGATATACATAAAATGTAAATGTACTTTAGAAAATTTGTGTTTGTGGGTGATTCTATTTAGGTAGAAGAAAAGTATATTGGAGTTAAATTTCTAATACTAGAAGTTTAAGTCTAATATAGTGATTCTATGAATAGAAGTGGTAGGGTCTGCAAGGAATAGTTTAAGATAGAATATCAGCTTTGGGTGTTGATGGTGGGGCTTGTGCTTCTTCCTTGATGTCTTTGGGAGATATGAGTCTCCATCTCTGGTTTACAAGACCAGTATAATGGTTATACTACAAAGGCCTTCATTTTATAAGGTTATTTTCAAGTAGGCTTGTGATGGGTATAATGACTAGGATGAGGAGGAAGTATAAGATTGATGCTAGTTGACCAATAATGATGAATGGGTGTTCTACTGGTTGGCCTCCAATTCATGTGAGTGTAAGGAGGTCTGCAACTAGGATTCAGAACAGACATTGGCTGAATGGACGGAATATTATACTTCGTTGTTTGGAGGTGTGGAGGAAGGGTACTACAGCTAAGATTAGAATTGACAGGACTAGTGCTAGGACACCTCCTAATTTATTAGGAATGGATCGTAGGATAGCGTAGGCGAATAGGAAATATCACTCTGGTTTAATGTGAGGTGGTGTGTTTAGGGGATTGGCGGGTGTATAGTTGTCTGGGTCTCCTAGTAAGTCTGGGGAAAATAGTACTAGAGATGTGAGGACTAAGATGAGAAGGAGTACTCCTAGAATGTCTTTAATTGTGTAATAGGGGTGGAAGGGAATTTTGTCTGCGTCTGAGGATAGTCCTGATGGGTTGTTGGAACCAGTCTCGTGGAGAAATAGGAGGTGGACTCCAGCTAGGGCAGCAATGATGAAAGGTAGAATGAAGTGAAATGCAAAGAATCGGGTTAGGGTAGCTTTGTCTACGGAGAAGCCGCCTCAGATTCATTCAACTAAATCTGAACCAATGTAGGGGATTGCTGAAAGCAGGTTAGTAATGACTGTTGCGCCTCAGAATGATATTTGTCCTCATGGAAGAACATACCCTATAAAGGCAGTGGCTATTACTGCGAATAGCAGTAATACGCCGATGTTTCATGTTTCTAAGTACATGTATGAGCCGTAGTAGAGGCCTCGTCCGACGTGGAGGAATAGGCAGATAAAGAATATTGATGCTCCGTTTGCGTGGAGGTAGCGGATAAGTCAGCCGTAGTTTACATCTCGGCAGATGTGTGTGACTGATGAGAATGCAGTTATTGTATCTGATGTGTAGTGTATTGCTAGGAAAAGTCCTGTGAGGATTTGAATAATTAAGCAGACGCCTAAGAGGGAACCAAAGTTTCATCATGATGAAATGTTAGATGGGGCAGGAAGGTCAATGAATGAACTGTTAACGATTTTTATTAATGGGTGGGTTTTTCGTAGGTTTGTCATTAAATGTTTCTGTAGTTGAATAACAACAATGATTTTTCATGTCATAAGTCATGGTTAGACTCCATGTAGAAATTATGATGACATATATTGTTACTATTTTAAGTACTATTTTTGTAGTTAGTTTTGTAGGTTTTTCTTCAAAACCTTCTCCAATTTATGGTGGGGTAGGGTTAATTGTTAGTGGGGGAATTGGGTGTGGGATCGTTTTAAATTATGGGGGTTCTTTTTTAGGGTTAATAGTGTTTTTGATTTATTTAGGGGGTATGTTAGTAGTATTTGGGTATACTACTGCCATGGCTATGGAGGAGTATCCTGAGGTGTGGGTATCTAATAATACAGTGTTGTTGACGTTTCTGTTAGGTCTGTTTGGTGAGAGTGCGTTGATTGCGTATTTGTTGTTAGATGGGGAAGATATTAAGCTAGAGTTAGTTTTAAATTTTAATGGTGAGGGTGATTGGGTGATTTATGACACTGGAGATTCAGGTTTTTTTAGTGAGGAGGCTATAGGAATTGCTGCTCTTTACAGTTATGGATTCTGGCTTGTTATTGTGTCTGGATGGTCTCTTGTGACGTGTATTGTTGTGGTTATAGAAATTACACGTGGTAATTAAATAGTAGAATGCTGATAGTTAGGGTAATTAGGAAAGATAGGAAGTATAATTTAATAAGGCCTTTTTGGTTTGATACCGTAATAGAAGAGGAGGCTTGGAATTTGGAGAGTGATTTAGGTAGAATGTTTTCTATTCAAGTTAAATCTAATAATATGGAGGACAACTTTTGGCTTATTAACAGGCTTGATAGGGGAAATAGTCGGTGAATAATGGTCGGAAAATAACCTAATATGTTGGAGAATTTATGATAGTTGTGTGGATATGGTAGTTTTAGGTTTTGGGTTATAAGATTTAACTCATAAGCTAAGGCAAACCCTGTGAGTGTAATGATTAGGGCGGTAAGTTTCAGATATGATGGTATGGTCATTTGTGGGATAGTTATGGGTGTTAGGTTAAATGAGATAATAAAGCCGGCAAAGATGCTTCCGACTAATAGGCGTTTAATGGAATTAATTAATAGGGGATTATTTTCGTTGATTAAGATTAGTGTAGAACATCGTGGTTGTCCTAGTAGCGAATAATAGAGAATTCGTGTGCTATAGACAGCTGTTAGGGAGGTGGCAATTAGTGTAATTAGTAGGGCTCAGGCGTTGGTATACGACGTGTTGGCAGTTTCGATGATTAGGTCTTTAGAGTAGAATCCTGTGAGGAAGGGGGTTCCTGTAAGTGCTAGACTTCCAACAATCAGGGAGGTGGTGGTGAAGGGTAGTGCTTTAAATAAGCCTCCTATTTTTCGGATATCCTGTTCGTCACTTAGGTTGTGAATAATAGAGCCTGAGCATATAAATAGTATGGCTTTGAAGAATGCGTGAGTGCAGATATGAAGAAATGCTAGGTGAGGTTGATTAATCCCGATAGTGACTATTATTAGTCCTAGTTGACTTGAAGTGGAGAAAGCAACGATTTTTTTGATATCATTTTGGGTAAGAGCACAGATTGCTGTAAATAGTGTGGTGATTGCTCCTATACATAGGATTAATGTTTGGATTATTTTGTTGTTTTCTAGTAAGGGGTAAAATCGGATTAATAGAAAGATACCTGCTACAACTATAGTACTTGAATGTAATAGTGCTGATACTGGAGTAGGACCTTCTATTGCTGAAGGAAGTCATGGGTGGAGACCAAATTGAGCGGATTTACCTGTGGCCGCAAGTAGAAGTCCTAATAGAGGTAAACTGTTCTGTTGTATGTCGAGTATGAAAATTTGTTGTAATTCTCATGAGTTGGAGTTGAATAGAAATCAGGCTATTGATAGAATAAAGCCAATATCTCCAATACGGTTGTATAGAATGGCTTGTAGGGCAGCTGTGTTGGCATCGGCTCGGCCGTATCATCATCCAATCAGCAGGAAAGACATAATGCCTACGCCTTCTCAGCCAATGAAAAGTTGAAATAGGTTGTTGGCTGTAACTAAGATTATTATTGTAATAAGGAATATGAGCAGATATTTAAAGAATCGATTTACATTAGGGTCTGAGTGTATGTATCACATTGAAAACTCCATGATTGATCATGTGACGAAGAGGGCTACTGGGATAAAAATTATAGAGAAGTAATCTAGTTTAAAGCTTAATGAAAGCTTGACTGTTTGGATTGTTATTCAGTGTCAGTTTGAAATAACTTCTTCATGTCCTATATTGATGAAAATAAGTATAGGAATGAGGCTTGTTAGGAAGGCGTAAGAGATAATGGATTTAACATAGTAGGGGTAGTTATCGGTTTTGTAAATAGGGAATAGTGATATAATCACGGGTAGGACAAGTATTGAGAGGGAAGTTAGTAGGGCAGAGGTATATAGGTTTATTACTTTTATTTGGAGTTGCACCAATTTTTTGGCTCCTAAGACCAACGGATAACTACCATCCTTTAAAAGTGTAAGAAAGCCATATTTTTAGATATGGTAGCATGAGTTAGCAGTTCTTGCAATCTTTCTCGGTAAATAAGAAGATGTTAGCTTCTGTCATTAGATTCACAATCTAATATTTTTATTAAACTATATTTACAATACATGGTTCCCAAAATTAATTTTGGGTTGAGTGATAGGAGTAGGAGGGGAATGATATGGAATGCTATGAGGGCATTTTCTCGTGTAAAAGAAGGTTTAATTGTGTTAATGTGGAAAGAATATTTACCTCGTTGGGTTAAGATTAACATGTATAAGGAATATAGTGCTGTGATTACTACATTTGCTCCTATTAAGATTATGGTTATGTTTGATCATGAAAAAGATGTTAGCATAACAAATAATTCTCCGATGAGGTTAATGGTAGGAGGTAGGGCTAGGTTTGTTAGGCTAGCTAGTAATCATCATGTTGCCATTAGAGGGAGAATTGTTTGAAGCCCTCGGGCTAAGATTATAGTTCGACTGTGGATTCGCTCATAATTTGTGTTAGCTAGACAGAATAGTATGGATGATGTGAGTCCATGGGCAATTATTAGGGCTGTTGCGCCTATATAGCTTCATGGTGTCTGGATTAGGATTGCAACAATTACTAAGGCCATGTGGCTGACGGAAGAGTAGGCGATAAGTGATTTGAGGTCTGTTTGTCGGAGACAAATGGAACTTGTTATGATTATGCCTCATAAAGATAGGAGGAGGAAAGGGTACGCCATTGTATCTGTGATTGGGTTCAGGAGTACAGTGATACGCATTATTCCATAGCCCCCTAGCTTTAATAGAATGGCTGCTAGGACTATTGATCCGGCAATAGGGGCCTCAACATGTGCTTTAGGAAGTCAAAGGTGTAGGCCATATAGTGGTATTTTTACTAGGAATGCCATTATGCATGCTAGTCATAAGAAATCATTTGATCATGAGTTTAAAATGTTGTTGGTTCATAGTTGGGTGATTGTGAAGTTTAGGGTTCCGGATAAGTTTTGAATATAGATTAGTGCGACTAGTAGTGGAAGAGACCCGACTAGAGTATAGAATAGAAAGTAAAGTCCGGCGTTTAATCGTTCTGTCTGGTTTCCTCATCGAGTGATAATAATTAGAGTAGGTACTAGGGTGGCTTCAAATAAAATATAAAATAGAATTAATTCTGTAGCGGAGAAGGTTATGATAAGAAAAATTTGGAGTAAAATTAATATAGAGATATAGATTTTTTTACGTGCCTCTGTTTCGTTTATTAGATGATGTTGGCTTGCTATAAGTATCAGTGGAAGTAGTCATGTTGTTAATGCTAAGAGTGGTGCAGATAGAGAGTCGGAGAAGAAAGTTGGGGAAAAGTAAATATCATTGTTGTTAGGTTGATTAAATAGGGGTAAAGTTATTAAACAAATTAGCATCCCATAAATAGTTGTATTAATTCATATGGTTTTCTTGTTGGATAGTCAGGTGAGAGGAATTAGTATAATAGTAGGTATAATAATTTTTAACATTGAAGGAGGTTCAAGTTTTGTACGTAGTCAACTCCGTATGTATTAGACACTATTACTAGGAGGGATAGGCCTACGGCTGCTTCACAGGCAGCGAACACGAGGAGAATAATAGGTAGTATGCTTGCTAGTGTGAAGTGTGTGTTGAGGATCATAATAGTTCCTATAATAAATAGTGTGAGTATTATACCCTCTAAACACAATAGGGAGGACATTAGGTGTGAGCGGTATATTAATAATCCTAGGAGTGCTACTGTGAATGCTAGAGCAATGTTTATGTGAACTAAAGACATTTAGTAATTATGAAGTTAATCACAATCTAATGAGTCGAAATCATTTGTTTTGGTTTAAACTAATTACTATATTCGGTTCATTCAAGGCCCTTTTGAATTCACTCATAGGCTAAGCTTATTGCTAGGAGTGTAATTAGTGCTAAGGACATAGTAATTATAATATTAAGTTGTTCTGTTTGGGATGCTCATGGGAGGGGTAGGAGTAGGGCGATTTCTAGGTCAAATAATAAAAATGTGATGGCTACTAGGAAGAATTTTATGGAAAAAGGCAGGCGTGCGGACCCCATGGGGTCAAAACCGCATTCGTACGGGCTTGCTTTTTCTGCATAAACGTTTAATTGGGGTAGTCAAAATGCGATTAATACCAGGATTGAGGCTAAGAGTGTGTTGATAGTTAATGCTAGTAGTATATTAATTATTCTTCCTCAGACTTATTCTGAGACTAGCTGATTGGAAGTCAGCTGTACTAGTTAATACTAGAAGAATATGAGCCTCATCAGTAGATTGATACGTAAAGGAATAGTCATACTACATCTACGAAGTGTCAGTATCATGCAGCTGCTTCGAATCCAAAATGGTGTTTTGATGTAAAGTGGTATTTAAGTTGTCGTAGAAAACATACCATAAGGAATGTTGAGCCGACAATAACGTGGAAACCATGGAAGCCTGTTGCTATGAAGAATGTTGATCCATAAATTCCGTCTGAAATAGTGAAAGGCGCTTCGTAATATTCGGCTGCTTGAAGGAATGTGAAGTAAACACCAAGAGCAATTGTAATAAAGAGGGCTTGAATTATGTGCTTGCGATTCCCTTCTATAAGACTATGGTGAGCTCATGTAATCGACACCCCAGAGGCTAATAGAACAGATGTATTTAGTAGAGGGACTTCTAATGGGTTAAGTGGGTTAATTCCTGCGGGAGGTCAATAGCCGCCTAGTTCATGAGTAGGGGCTAGGCTGGAGTGGTAGAAGGCTCAGAAGAATCCTGCGAAGAAGAAGACTTCAGAGATAATAAAAAGGATTATGCCATATCGAAGGCCTTTTTGTACAATAGGGGTGTGATGGCCTTGAAAGGTTCCTTCACGGACAACGTCTCGTCATCATTGATATATAGTTAGAGTGTTGGCTAGTAGGCCAATTGACATTAAAATTACAGAGTTAAAGTGGAATCATATAACTAAGCCAGAGGTTAATAATAGGGCTGACAGTGCTCCTATTAATGGTCAAGGGCTTGGGTTTACTATATGGTATGCGTGGGTTTGGTGGGTCATTAGGTATTATCGTGCAAGTAGAGGCTTACTAGGAGGGTAAATACATAGGCTTGAATTAGTGCTACAGCAAATTCAAGTACTGTTAATATGACCAAAATAATAAAAGTAATAAATGCTGTAATAGGGCTAATGCTTATTAGGACTAGGGTTGCACCACCGATTAGGTGGATTAGCAGATGGCCTGCTGTAATATTTGCAGTTAGTCGTACAGCTAGTGCTATTGGTTGAATAAAGAGACTGATAGTTTCGATGATGATAAGTATTGGGATTAGTGGTAGTGGGGTACCTTGGGGTAGGAAGTGGGCTAAAGATGCTTTAGTTTTGTATCGGAATCCTGTAATTACGGTTCCGGCTCATAATGGAATGGCTATCCCAAGGTTTATTGAAAGCTGAGTTGTAGGCGTGAATGAATGTGGTAGGAGGCCAAGTAAGTTAGTAGAGCCAATAAATAGGATTAGCGAGATTAACATGAGAGTTCATGTTTGTCCTTTTTGATTGTGAATTGCTATTATTTGTTTTGAAGTTAATTGAATTAGTCATTGTTGAAGTGATACTAATCGGTTGTTGATTAGTCGATTAGGGGCTGGAAATAAAATGCTAGGAAATAGGATAATTAGGACAACAATAGGTAGACCCATTATTGTTGGGGTAGCGAAAGAGGCGAATAAATTTTCGTTCATTTTGTTTCTCAAGGGTTACTATGTTTTAGGGTTTTAAGTGATTTTAATTCTGGGTTTATAGGGTAAAGGTATTTTGAAATTTTTAATTGAAAGACAATAAATAGGGTCATAATTATTGAGAGGATAGTAATGAATCATGTTGAGGTGTCAAGTTGTGGCATGTCATTAAGGAGAAAGTTGGTATTCTCGATCTTTAACTTAAAAGGTTAACGCTGCAATAGCTTCTTAATGAAATTATAGCATAGAAGAAGATCATTTTTCAAACACTTTTAAAGGAACTAGTTCAAGTACGATAGGTATAAAGCTGTGATTAGAACCACAGATTTCAGAGCATTGGCCATAGTAAAGTCCAGGTCGAGTGGCTAGAAGGGTTGTTTGGTTTAGGCGCCCAGGGATAGCGTCGGTTTTTAGTCCTAGTGATGGAACTGCTCAGGAGTGAAGTACATCTTCTGATGTAATTAGAACACGTACAGTTATTTCTATTGGTAGAACTGCTCGGTTGTCTACTTCGAGTAGTCGTAGATCTCCGGGTTTAAGGTCGGTAGTTGGGATCATGTATGAGTCGAAGTTTAGTTCGTCGTAATCGGTGTATTCATAACTTCAGTATCATTGGTGGCCAACTGTTTTAACAGTAAGAGTGGGGTTGTTGATTTCGTCTATCATGTACAGAATTCGTAGTGATGGAAGTGCAATTAGAATTAGGATAATAGCTGGCAGGATGGTTCAAATTGTTTCTACCGCTTGGGCGTCTATTGTGTTTGTATGAGTAAGTTTAGTAGTAAGCATTGAAGAAATAATATATAGTACTAGGGTGCTAATTAGGAAAACGATTATAAGTGCGTGATCATGGAAGTTTATTAACTCTTCCATAATAGGTGATGTTGCGTCTTGAAGGCCTATTTGAAAAGGGTATGCCATGGAGATATACAAGATTTTCACTTGTAATTTAACTTTGACAAAGTTATGTAATGTTTTACTAATACCTCATTATTGAGAAAGTCATAATGGTTATGGGGTTGGCTTGAAACCAATTTTAGGGGGTTCGATTCCTTCCTTTCTTAGTTATTTAGAGTTTACGTATACAGGTTCTTCGAATGTGTGGTATGGTGGGGGACATCCGTAAAGTCATTCGATGTTAGTAGTTGTCAATTCGACTGATGTAACTTCTCGTTTTGATGCGAAAGCTTCTCAGATTATGAAGACCATCACTACAACAGCTGTTAGTGAAATAAATGACCCTATAGATGAAACTGTGTTCCATGTTGTGTAGGCATCTGGGTAATCGGAGTAACGTCGAGGTATTCCTGACAGCCCAAGGAAATGTTGGGGGAAGAAAGTTATATTTACACCTACGAATATAATTGCGAAGTGAATTTTGGCTCAGGTAGAGCTTAGTGTGTACCCCGTAAATAATGGGAATCAGTGTACAAACCCTGCGATAATTGCAAACACGGCCCCCATCGATAATACATAATGGAAGTGTGCTACTACGTAGTAGGTATCATGCAGGACAATATCTAATGATGAGTTGGCTAGAACAATTCCTGTTAGGCCTCCCACTGTGAATAGAAAGATAAAGCCTAGTGCTCATAGTATAGCAGGGGACCATTTAATATTACCTCCGTGAAGAGTGGCCAGTCAACTGAAGACTTTTACTCCTGTAGGAATGGCAATAATCATGGTTGCGGATGTAAAATATGCTCGAGTGTCTACATCAAGACCAACTGTGAACATATGATGGGCTCAAACGATGAAGCCAAGGAAACCAATGGACATTATAGCTCAAACTATTCCTATATAACCAAATGGTTCTTTTTTGCCTGAATAGTAAGTGACAATATGTGAGATTAATCCAAAGCCAGGGAGGATAAGAATATATACTTCAGGGTGACCAAAAAATCAGAAGAGATGTTGATAGAGAATAGGATCTCCACCTCCAGCAGGGTCAAAGAAAGTAGTATTAAGGTTACGATCTGTTAACAGTATGGTAATACCGGCTGCAAGAACAGGAAGGGAGAGGAGTAGAAGTACTGCTGTAATTAAAACTGATCATACGAAAAGTGGTGTTTGATATTGGGATATAGCGGGAGGTTTCATATTAATAATTGTGGTAATAAAGTTGATTGAGCCGAGGATTGATGATACCCCTGCTAAATGGAGGGAAAAGATTGCTAAGTCGACAGATGCTCCTGCGTGAGCTAGATTTCCGGCTAGTGGTGGATAAACAGTTCAGCCAGTTCCTGCCCCTGCTTCTACGGTTGATGAAGCAAGTAATAGGAGGAATGATGGGGGTAATAGTCAGAAGCTTATATTATTTATTCGTGGGAATGCTATATCTGGTGCACCAATCATTAAAGGAATAAGTCAGTTTCCGAAACCTCCTAGCATGATTGGTATAACCATAAAGAAAATTATAACGAATGCGTGGGCTGTTACGATGACATTATAAATTTGATCATCGCCTAGTAGAGCGCCTGGTTGGCCTAATTCGGCACGAATTAGGATACTTAGGGCTGTCCCTACCATTCCGGCCCAAGCCCCAAATACTATATATAAAGTTCCGATGTCTTTGTGGTTGGTAGAAAATAATCAACGGGTTACGAACATAGGTAAAATGGCTGAGGATAAGCATTAGACTGTAAATCTAAAGACAGAGGTAACACCTCTTTTTACCAGAGCCCTGTGGTGAATATCATATTGAATTGCAAATTCAAAGAAGCAGCTTCAATTCTGCCGGGGCTTCTCCCGCCTTTCTTTTTTTTTCAAGGCGGGAGAAGTAGATTGAAGCCAGTTGCTTAGGGTATTTAGCTGTTAACTAAAATTTCGTGGGATGAAAGCCCACCAATCTAGGAGAAGGATTTAGCTTAATTAAAGTGATTGATTTGCATTCAATTGATGTAGGATAGAGTCTTGCAATCCTTAGGAAGCAGGAATTAAGTAAATTATACTTACTTAGGGCTTTGAAGGCCCTTGGTCTGTTTTAACCTAAATTCCTAGTTTAGTGTAATTAAAAGTGGTGCTAGTGGTAGTGTCAGAGTTGAGATTGTAATTAGTGGTGCTATTAGGGGAATTTGTTTTGTGTTCTCGAATTGTCATTTTATTTTGTTATTGTTTGTTGTTGGGAATATAGTAAGGGAGGTTGAGTATGTTAGTCGTATGTAGAAAAATAGATTTAGTAGTGAGAGAATTGCTATTGTTGTGGGAAGAATAATACTGTTATTTTTTGTAAGCTCTTGGATAATAATTCATTTTGGTAGAAAACCTGTTAGTGGGGGTAGTCCTCCTAATGATAATATAATGGTTAAGATGAGTGTTGCGATTAGTGGTGTTTTGTTTCATGTGTGGGATAGTGATAATGTGGTAGTTGAAGAAGAGTGAATGAATAATATGAAGGTTGAGACAGTTATGATAATATATACAGTTAGGTTTAGTAATATGATTGTGGGTTCGTAGATTATAATAGCTGTTATTCATCCTATGTGTGCAATAGAGGAGTATGCTATAATTTTTCGTAGCTGTGTTTGGTTGAGTCCACCCCAGCCTCCTACTATAATTGATAGAAGAGATATAGAGAGTAATAAATCTAAGTTAATGGAAGGGAAAATTTGGTAGAGAACTGATAGAGGGGCAATTTTTTGTCATGTGAGTAAGATTATACCGGATGTCAGTGAGATCCCTTGTGTGACTTCTGGCACTCAGAAGTGAAATGGAGAAAGCCCTAGTTTTATTACTAGGGCTATTGTTATTAGGATTGATGCTGTAGGGTTTGTAATATTAGTAATAGTTCATTGGCCTGAGTATATCAAGTTTATGATAATTGCTAGTATTAAAATTATTGATGCGGTTGCTTGGGTTATGAAATATTTAGTGGAGGCTTCTATTGAGCGGGGGCTGTAGTTCTTTATTAGTATGGGGATGATTGCTAATATATTTATTTCAAAGCCGATTCAAATTATAAATCAGTGTGAACTTATAAGTACAATTATGGTACCTGTTATAATAGTGAATAGAATGATGCTTAGGATTATAGGGTTTATCAGCAAGGGAAGGTATTAACCGACATTTTCGGGGTATGGGCCCAATAGCTTAATTTAGCTTACCTTACTTAGAGTATAGTGTAATATGGTAGCACGGAGAGTTTTGATTTCTCAGGATTAGGTTCGATTCCTATAATTCTAGAAATAAGAGGGCTTGAACCTCTATTATTTACTCTATCAAAGTAACTCTTTTATCAGACATATTTCTTATGTTTGGGGTGGAATGCTTGATGTGAAGATTGGTAGTGATACGTGTCATATACATAGTGCTAGTGTGAGAGGCAAGAAGTTTTTTCATAGGAGATGTATTAGCTGGTCATACCGGAATCGGGGATATGATGCTCGTACTCACAAGAAAGAGATAGTTAGGATTAGGGCTTTAATTGTAAAGTTGATGGAATAGAGTTCTGGTAAGTGGATAGAGTGGAATGCACCTAAAAATAAAATTGTTGTTAGAATATTTATTATAATGATATTGGCATATTCTGCGAGGAAAAATAGTGCGAATGGTCCTGCGGCATATTCAACGTTAAAACCTGAGACTAGTTCTGATTCCCCTTCGGTTAAATCAAATGGGGCTCGATTTGTCTCTGCTAGGGTGGAGATGAATCATATTATGGCCAGTGGTCATGTGGATATTAGTAGTCAGGAGTATTCTTGGGTAGTGATAAGGGTACTTAGGGTGAATGAGCCATTTATTAGCAAGATAGATAATAGAATAATAGCCAGGGTGACTTCATATGAAATGGTTTGGGCTACGGCTCGTAGGGCTCCGATTAGTGCATATTTTGAATTTGATGCTCAACCTGATCATAGGATTGAATAAACTGACAGGCTGGATACGGCTAGTATAAATAAGACTCCTAAATTTATGTTGATGAGTGGGTATGGCATTGGTAAGGGAATTCATATGGTTAGGGCCAGGGTTAAGGCTAGGATGGGTGCTATAATAAATATTGAGATTGATGAAGTTAGAGGGCGCAGGGGTTCTTTAATAAATAGTTTGACGGCATCGGCAATGGGTTGTAGGAGGCCATAAGGTCCTACGATGTTTGGACCTTTTCGTAATTGCATGTATCCAAGGACTTTCCGTTCAATTAAAGTTAGGAATGCTACTGCGAGAAGTACTGGGACAATTATTGTCAGGAGGTTGATTATGAACATATTGTTAGAGAGAGGAATTGAACCTCTGGTTATAAAGGTTTAAGTTTTACGCAATTACCGGGCTCTGCCACTCTAACGAAACCTTGGTCTAAGGGTAGGCTGTGATAATAAGTTAATTAAATTAAGATGATATCATTTATTTACTTGAGGGCGCTCGTTAGGAGTAGGCCCTATTTTTCTTGTCCTTTCGTACTGGGAAAAATATTTAATAGATAGAAACCGACCTGGATTACTCCGGTCTGAACTCAGATCACGTAGGACTTTAATCGTTGAACAAACGAACCATTAATAGCTGCTACACCATTGGGATGTCCTGATCCAACATCGAGGTCGTAAACCCTATTGTCGATAAGGACTCTAGAATAGGATTGCGCTGTTATCCCTAGGGTAACTTGTTCCGTTGATCAGTGGGACTGGATCAATTTATAAGGTCAAACTTTGACTTGTTAGTCTCAGTTGATAATTCTCGGAGGTTATTTTGTGCTCCGAGGTCACCCCAACCGAAATTTATAGCCCAGTGAGAATATTTGTTAGTCCTTGGTGGGGTTTAGTGTTATTCTGTTGGGCTAGATTAATTAAAGCTCCATAGGGTCTTCTCGTCTTATTGGAATATTTCCGCCTCTTCACGGGAAGGTCAATTTCACTGATTAGAAATAAGAGACAGTTAAACCCTCGTGTGGCCATTCATACAAGTCCCTATTTAAGGAACAAATGATTATGCTACCTTTGCACGGTCAGGATACCGCGGCCGTTTAACAATTGTCACTGGGCAGGCAGTGCCTCTAATACTAGTAATGCTAGAGGTGATGTTTTTGGTAAACAGGCGGGGTTTGTGTTTGCCGAGTTCCTTTTATTTCTTTTAATCTTTCCTTGATGCACACCTGTGTCGGATTAACAGTGGGTTAATAAATGGTTTATGTAAATTTAGATTTATTTGGCTGTTAACTATCAGTTGTTATTCGATCTGACATAAGCTTGTGCTTGGAGATGTAAATCTTGTTACTCATATTAACAGTATTTCTTCTATTGATTAATAGATTGGTCCAGTGATAAATTAGGAGTTAATAAGTGATCATTGGATTAAGAAATAAAATGTTGTTGAGCTTGAACGCTTTCTTAATTGGTGGCTGCTTTTAGGCCAACTATGGTTATTTGAATATTTTACTCTCTAATTAAGGTTGTATCCTTAGTCTAAAGGGCTGTACCCCTTTAGATTAACAGTTAAATTTACGGTATAATTGTGTGTTTTTGTAGTAAATTTAAAGTTGAACTAAAATTCTTACCTGGACAACCAGCTATCACCAGGCTCGGTAGGCTTTTCACCTCTATCCATAAATCTTCTCACTATTTTGCTACATAGACGAGTTTGCTCTATTTGGGCTGTTCATGGATAGCTCGTCTGGTTTCGGGGTGTTTAACTTAAGATCTCTTTGCTAAGGTTTTTCTAGTTAAGTCATTATGCAAAAGGTACAAGGGGTAATCTTTGCTATTTTGTACTTTTAATTGTTTCTTTCACTCATTCCCTTACGGTACTTTCTCTATAGCGCCAAATTAAAATTTCTATCTCCTATACTTTAGTAGATAAATGTTTTAGTTTAAAGTTGTCTAATATTTGGATAAGTTTAGTTGTTGTTTGGGCTAGCTTTAGTTCAAAGCGGTCATTATAATGAAATCTTCTGGGTGTAAACCAGATGCTTTATTTAAGCTACACTTTGATTCGTCCAAGCACACTTTCCAGTATGCTTACCTTGTTACGACTTATCTCTTCTAATACTGGGGGACTTGTAATTATGAATTAGTTGTAGTCTAAGTACTTGAAGAGGGTGACGGGCGGTGTGTGCGTGCTTCATGGCCTAATTCAGTTAAGCACTCTATTCTTAACTTACTACTAAATCCTCCTTTAGCTATTAGTTTCATAATAGCTTTCGTAAGTGTTCTAATTAATAGAAAATGTAGCCCATTTCTTCCCACCTCATAAGCTACACCTTGACCTAACGTTTTTATGTCCTATACTTGTGCTTACTATTATGCCTTTTTAGGGTTTGCTGAAGATGGCGGTATATAAGCTGGATTAGCAAGGGGTGGTGAGGTTTATCGGGGTTTATCGATTACAGAACAGGCTCCTCTAGAGGGATATAAAGCACCGCCAAGTCCTTTGAGTTTTAAGCTATTGCTAGTAGTTCTCTGGCGGGTATTTTTGTTAGACTAAATACCTAAGTTTAGGGCTAAGCATAGTGGGGTATCTAATCCCAGTTTGGATCTTAGCTATCGTGTAATCAGCTATAATAAAGTCACTTTCGTAGTATATTTTAGTTTTAACTGTTGCTTTCTACAGCCTAGTTAAGTTTTATCTTTATTTGTGTGATGAGCATTCTTTAACACGCTTTACGCCGTTGCCTATTAATTTGGGTTAATCGTATGACCGCGGTGGCTGGCACGAAATTTACCAACCCTATGTTAGCATAACTTAGTCAAACTTTCGTTTATTGCTTAATTTTTATCACTGCTGTTACCCGTGGGGGTGTGGCTAAGCAAGGTGTTGTAAGCTACTCAGTAAGAGTGTGCTTGATACCTACTCCTTTTAATCATGGATGATTTACGAGGGTATTCTCACAGGAATGCGGATACTTGCATGTGTAATTTTGCTAACAACTAATAGGAAGGCTGGGACCAAACCTTTAAGTGTTTATGGAGTCATGACAACTCATCTAAGCATTTTCAGTGCTTTGCTTTAGTGTTAAGCTACATGAAC